GTATTCCCTTGTTCCCTGTATTGGTTATGTTCTTCATTTCTCGTCTAGCAGAAACTAATCGAGCTCCGTTTGATCTCCCAGAAGCGGAAGCTGAATCAGTTGCAGGCTATAATGTAGAATATGCGCGGGATGCGATCCTTAATAGTTCACTGTTGGCGGAAGCCAATGTCCCGGGGTCCCGGGGACTCATTCTGACTGAAACAAGGGGTGGGTCTTTACCAACTTCCAAATTGAGTATTTTAGAGAAGCCAAAAAACATGAGCGCCTAGCGCGAGCCTTATTGAAAAGGCCCCTTACTATAGATAGGCTAAAGCCCCTTATTGAAAACTCAAGGAAAGCTTTTTTTTTTTTTCTATTAATGCGCTCAAGCATGCGAAGAAAGCAACAAGCGATAAATATAGATTCTATTAGTAAAGCCTAAACGCCCTTTACTAATAGAATAGAAGGGAAGCTCGAGGAGCTTTCGAGCTGTAGCTTTACAACGATAGGGCTTAGATAGGGCCCTTCATTATTATTAGTAAGATAGGTTGCTTGAGCGCATCTTTCCCCTTTCTATTAGTAAGGTTTTCAAAAGGCGAAATTTGAGTTTGATTGCAGGGGCGCGCGTTAGCGCTTTACTAATAGAATCTAAATTTCTTGCTTGTTTAGTAAAGTAACGCTTTTCATTTTGATAGGAGTAGGTGCTTGCTGGGGCAGGGCACTCTTCATTCTTCATTCGAAACTCATTAATGTCGGGTTTCTGCCTTGTTATAAAAAAGGGAGTTGGGTAAAGCAAACTCCCTCCTTGGACGAGCACGGGGCTTAGTCAAGTAGAACCGGGTTGCGCTGCTTGATGCTCCGATCGAAAACAAATCAGTGGGGCCATGCCGGTACGACTGAATATGCGTTAGAAAGGTCAATCCCTCCCCTACGAAACAAAAAAGAACCGGGCCGAACTTCTAACAGCCCGCCCGCTTCCATAGAACAATATCGTGGCAACGTAGACCTAAGTGGTCATATTTGATCCTTGGGAACCATCACAAGTACGGCCGGCCTATATTTGAACGAGAATGCCGTGTCGTCCAGCGGAGCCTAGAAGAAGGTGACTCGGAGCCTAGAAGAAGGTGACTCGCGCAGACAGCTGACTCCCTTTCAATAGAAAGGAATAGCCAAACCAACCCAGCTGGCTGGTCAATCTCAGAGATCTTATCGGCCGGCAAACCGGAGACGGACGACCACGGTCCCGACCTTACCAGCACCGGAGGTGTACTAATCAATGAACCCCCGAAACCAACTTTTTTTTTCTGACAAAATGAACCAAGCCTAACCGGTCACGACATCTTGTTGATATTGATTGAGTTGGAGGGACTTTCGCTGACTGAATCCATCCATAAACCTAGACCCCGGTAACCTTCGTAACCAAAGCGTCACGACAACATCCAAAGGTTACCTTTGGATTATTAAGTGAAGTAGGGGGGCAAGGAGGAGCACGTAGGAATGCCGACCACTACATAAGCCACTAGTGGCTGAGAGAAAGCGAGCAGCACCTTGTATAGGTTGGGCGGAGCTTGAAGAAGCGAGCCCCTATCAGAGAAAGCCATTGCGCGCTAGCCTAGCTAGCTAATTTCAGCTGGCTGTTATGTTAGTTGTAGCGCGCCTTCTCTCCTTCTCTCACTTCGGAAAGATTTAGCAGTTTTTTCTTATGATGACCTGGTCGAGAGAGTACGATACATCGGTGTAAAAGATTGAGTGGGATCTGGCATTGGCTAAACAATCATTTGGTTATGCCATTTTGGGCTTTGCTCTAACCGAAGCTATTGCATCGTTTGCCCCAATGATGGCCTTTCTGATCTCATCCGTATTCCGATCGAAGAAAGAAGGTTGAAGTTTCATTCTTACCACTATCTTTTTGAAACAGATAGTTCACAGTGCTCATTCTATAGATACTGTAAAAGCTAACTCATGTTTCCACTCCATTTTCATTACGAAGATGTATCACGTCAGGATCCGTTGCTCAAACCGAATCACGCCAACGTTATGGAAGTTCCTGGATCGTGTGAAATAAGAGTAGTACCAAAGGCACCCTCAGATTTCATAAAAAAAAATGGAAAATTGGCTATGGAGATTCCGCGCGGTCAGAAATTCATACAGACACAAAGGGGTTCGACAGGAAAGTCGTTTCGATCCAATCCATTCTTGGGGTCAAATAAAGACAAAGGATATGTCAGTGACCTAGCACGACAAAGCACTCTCCGAGGGCATGGAATGTCTCATTTTTCGGTCAGAATCTCGACAGTAATGTCTCTGTTAGATTCTCCGGTCGAAATACGGGAAAACTCCATTCAATTCTCGATGGAAACGGAGTTTTGCGAATTCTCCCCGGAACTGGAAGATCATTTCGAGATCTTCGAACATATTCGAGGGTTCAATGTTACTATTGTTACTTCGGCCAACACACAAGATGAGACTTTACCACCGTGGAGCGGCTTTTTGCAAAAAGATGAGGGGGAAACTAAGTAAGATGTCGGAGAAGCGAAATATACGAGATCACAAACGTAGATTGCTCGCGGCAAAATATGAATTGAGACGAAAGCTTTCTAAAGCCTTTTGTAAAGATCCCGATCTTCCTAGTGATATGCGGGACAAACATCGTTATAAGTTGTCCAAGTTGCCAAGAAATAGTTCCTTTGCACGAGTAAGAAACCGATGTATTTTCACGGGTCGCCCTCGTTCCGTATATGAGTTCTTTCGAATTTCTCGTATCGTTTTTCGTGGATTAGCATCTCGAGGTCCTTTGATGGGCATAAAGAAATCGTCTTGGTAGCAACCACCAAACCAATAGAACAAGGGTTAGCTCTGCAGCTGGTCCACAAGCAAGGTAAGTAGGTCCATTACCGGCCGGCTCCGGACCGAAAAGACCTAACGGAGTAATCCCTTATCTGGGATCGGAGATGCTAACGGGGCGGGAATCGAAGTGGGGGACCTCTATACCGCCTGTGTCTATCTCCTGTCAAGTATGCTCCCCAGACATAGACTACGTACAGGGTAGTACTCTTGGAAAGATAGAATATCACCGCGTGAACATAACATTAAGTTACGAATGTCACTCCCGAGGGATCGACCACTATTCTAAATATAGTAAGGCGGAGAACTGTTGTTCATTGGAGCGCCGGAGTGCGGAGGTTGTTCCCATCATTGAAGTCAGAGCGTGGGACTGAGCCTTGCCTTCCGAATGATAAAGAAAAAAAGTGCTTCGTTTCGTTGGAAAAACCAACGCAAATATCATATTTACTTTCTCTCGCCCTACTTCTACGGATAGATAGAAAAGGTTGGAGAGAGTGACTTTCTGAAATTATCTCCTTTCCAAAGCTGCGCAAGGCGGCCCCCCCAGAACAAAGCCCCACCCCTCTTTTCCCCCCTTTAATGAAAGACCCTCGCCCCGCTTCCTATTCATTTGTGGGTCGGGACCCGAGGGCCTTTTTTTTTTTTCTCAAGAGGTGATTTCGAGAATCAACCAACTGAGAAATCCTTAGCCCAGGTGACTCACAGCCTCCCTCTCGCCCAAATGAAATGGGATGAATCAAATCAATAAGCTTTTTGATTGATTCAGGGCGCAGCGAAGCCAAATTCAATCAAGGCAAGGGGGGGCTTACTTTTCCTGACGCTGAGTCATCCTATTCAAATTTAGCTATGCTAATGGAACAGGAAAAGTTTTCAGATGATATGGACCCCCAAGAGATGAGCGAGAACCTCCAATTGCTTAGGGGTCGAACTCTGCTCTGTCCCGCTTGGTGGACGAAATCTTCTCTCCTTTTAGAATGCTTTCTCCCACACACCTTTGCCCTCTTTCACCGAAGAGGAAAGAAGATCCAAGCGGACAGAGACCTAAATTTCCATTAGATTCATTCCTAAGCTTGCTTTGTTGCAGCAAGATGATCAGTCCGAGAGTGCTGGAGAGAAGATAAAGCGGTAAAAACCTCTCTGATTCGGTCACCGAGCAGTCGGACGACTCTTCAGTACCCCAGGATTACCCCTTCTACGCTTCTTTCGCTGTATACCCCCTCCATCCTTCGGAGGTGGAAGAAAGGGTACTCTATTATATAGATATATATATAATCGAATTTTATATGTAGGGCCCCAGAACGCTAAAAAGGTAGGGGAACACGAGTTGTCACGATAGATAAGAGAAATGACTATAAGAAACCAACGATTATCTCTTCTTAAACAACCTATATCCTCCACACTTAATCAGCATTTGATAGATTATCCAACCCCGAGCAATCTTAGTTATTGGTGGGGGTTCGGTCCGTTAGCTGGTATTTGTTTAGTCATTCAGATAGTGACTGGCGTTTTTTTAGCTATGCATCACACACCTCATGTGGATCTAGCTTTCAACAGCGTAGAACACGTTATGAGAGATGTTGAAGGGGGCTGGTTGCTCCGTTATATGCATGCTAATGGGGCAAGTATGTTTCTCATTGTGGTTCACCTTCATATTTTTCGTGGTCTATATCATGCGAGTTATAGCAGTCCTAGGGAATTTGTTCGGTGTCTCGGAGTTGTAATCTTCCTATTAATGATTGTGACAGCTTTTACAGGATACGTACTACCTTGGGGTCAGATGAGCTTTTGGGGAGCTACAGTAATTACAAGCTTAGCTAGCGCCATACCTGTAGTAGGAGATACCATAGTGACTTGGCTTTGGGGTGGTTTCTCCGTGGACAATGCCACCTTAAATCGTTTTTTTAGTCTTCATCATTTACTCCCCCTTATTTTAGTAGGCGCCAGTGTTCTTCATCTGGCCGCATTGCATCAATATGGATCAAATAATCCATTGGGTGTACATTCAGAGATGGATAAAATTGCTTCTTACCCTTATTTTTATGTAAAGGATCTAGTAGGTCGGGTAGCTTCTGCTATCTTTTCTTCCATTTGGATTTTTTATGCTCCTAATGTTTTGGGGCATCCCGACAATTATATACCTGCTAATCCGATGCCCACCCCGCCTCATATTGTGCCGGAATGGTATTTCCTACCGATCCATGCCATTCTTCGTAGTATACCTGACAAAGCGGGAGGTGTAGCCGCAATAGCACTGGTTTTTATATGTCTGTTGGCTTTACCTTTTTTTAAAAGTATGTATGTGCGTAGTTCAAGTTTTCGCCCGATTCACCAAGGAATATTTTGGTTGCTTTTGGCGGATCGCTTACTACTAGGTTGGATCGGATGTCAACCTGTGGAGGCACCATTTGTTACTATTGGACAAATTTCTCCTGTAGTTTTCTTCTTGTTCTTTGCCATAACGCCCATTCCGGGACGAGTTGGAAGAGGAATTCCTAATTCTTACACGGATGAGACTGATCACACCTGATCAGTGACAAATTCTGACACCAATCATTTACGAGTGAGTATTACACCAAGAATTGACAAGCGGATGAGTTTTCTAGTTGGCTATGTTGATATAGCTTAGATAGGGAAAAGAGACTATAGGGTAGGGCTGCACTTTCCCGGGGGCTTTGTTCCCGAAACTCCCCTCCCCCTCCCCGAATACGAGTAAAAAGTAAATTGTCTTATCTGATTCACTTTTTTGTTTGCAAGTACTTGAGACTCAAGAAATCGACTAGGATCGAGCCTTTACTTGAGATTATATTAGTAAAGCGTACCATATATATATTGAGGGAAGGGAAAAAGGGGTCTCTTTCCTCGCCCGATGGTAGAGGTCGATCCCCTATCACCTTCGGTTATCACCCTCGGTGCCTCTTTGTGGTCCTTCTCTTTAGCTTTTCCTCGGCCTTTAGAGCTAGTTGATAGGCCACTTTACACATCCGATGCATCGATATTTCATCTGTGATTTCGAACCTCAAGCCCTATCAAGCAAGGGATTCTTCGTCGGATTCGTTCAAGCCATTGCGAATCGAATAGACAATTGGTAGAACTCCGCAACTTGTTAGGAGTAGGGGCTTTCTTGTACGCTTCTCTCCCCCCTATCCTCTAAAGCGAAGTGGAACCTTTGGAACAAGCTTTGGGTCTAGAGGGTATACATTTTTCCCGCAACCTCGCTCGCATCTTGTCCCATGTACTTCCCTTTGCCTTTCCGCTTACGCCTTGCTTGGACTTGATCCCACCAAATTGAGGCATGACCCGTGCTCAGGAATTTGACCTTCGCACACCTCGGATAGTTCTTTCCAATCAAAGAACTTCTCCACGCTACTTAGCCAATCAATAAAGTCCTCGAGATGCAATCGGCCATGGAAATCGGGAACGTCCACTTGACTTTGATCCCCCGATCTCCTTGATCTCGATGCCCTTCTAAGGCCCGGATCGAGCGCTTCCTTCTCAAAAAAAATTGGCTGGAACTTATTCTTCTTCATGAAGAGTTCTTTGATCATGTGATCGGATCTAGTCGATCGGATTTGACTCGGAGGTCTTGAACTCGAGTTTGTGAGAGACTCTTGCTGCCACCCTAGAGCTCTTTAATTTAAGCCTATTTATTGCCCTAATTCGAAAAGAAGACCCGGCTTCTTCTTCTTTCTTTTACGAATCTGGCAAGCGAGAATCCTTTCTTCTCTTGAGTGATTGCTTGAGTTAAGCCTTCTTGACTAGTTTTGAGTAAAGATTTTCAGTCCTTGGATGATCTTGCGGGTCTTAGTACAATGGATTCCATGGGCTTTTCCCGTGCTCTTCCGAAAGAAGCATCTGGAAATGACTTGTCATGGGCTTATGCGATGAAGAATGATTTGCTCGGGAAAAAATCTTGTGCTTATGTGGATGGGTCGCTTCCATTTCCCAAGACTAGAGAAGGCTATTTTCCTACAAAAGATGAAAAGTGCTTAGCTTCAAATGGGATGACTTGTGTACTTCCTTTGAGCCCCATATACACCGTCACCTCTTTTGCGACTGCTAAAGATATTTTTGATTACATACGTAATCTTGATTCTCAGGATGATTCTCCACCTTTCTATAAGTTGCAACATGAAGAACATGCCTTAGCTTATGGGTAAAATAAAGAAAGAAGTGTGCTATACTATTTATTACCGAAGGCTTAGGCTTCCATGGGACCAGCTGAACATGCTTCGGGACATCGACCCTATGGTCAGAATCTGCAATCTGGAAGCTCTGCTGGTGCATCAGGCCAACGAGACATGTCCAAGATCATATGCCACTATTGCAAGAAGCCGGGTCACATGATTGCAGACTCTCGCAAGCGGCAGAATGCAAACTCTCGTCGACAGTCAGACACAGCTCATCTTGCTGCTCCCCCAGAGACGCCTACTGAATCGGAGACTTCCCAATCCCCTTACTCCATAGGGCCTCTCGCATGATCCTGTACAAGACAGAAGGTAGGAGAGAAGTGAATATAAGCATTTTTATTCAAGCCGGAAAGAAGATTCACTGAGAGAGCGGGAAGATTAAAAAAAGAGCAGAACATATTCATGATAACGAGAGAGATTACCAAGACTAGCTAGAGGGAATTGTTCGGAGTTTGCAGTTTGAACAATAAGGGACTTAGATGGAGAACGAAGAGAAGAAAGAAGTAAAGAATCACCAGTCATATTCTTCGATGCCCCCGAAGAAAGTAAGCAGCCCCCTATGTTGTAAGCGTAAGGGGGAGCAAATACCTGTAGCAGAGGAGGAAGAGATATGACAAGACGGATTCAACCTCTGAATCTGCTTCCGCTGTCGTGGGGTAAAACTCTCTGTGTCGGGCGTGGGAGTGCTCCTAAGATCATAGAAGTAATGCTGCAGAGGCCCTATGGAGTAAGGGGATTGGGAAGGACCGTAGAGTTGGCAAGCTCTCTTTTTTGGAGAAAGTTCGTTTACCTCAGTCTTTTGCCTTTTCTGCTGTGTCTGGTGTTGTTCCCTCTACTCCCCCCTTTTTTTTTTGTGGCATCGTAGATTAGGACATGTCTCCAGCCCAAGACTTAGATATTTGATTTCTACTGGAATGTTGGGGTCTGTACCTAACATTGCGATTTCTACTTGTATGGGTTGCAAGCTGGGAAAAGACTCGGCCCTTCCTTTATTAAATAAGCTCTTTCTACTTCTCCTTTTGATCTTGTGTCCGAAGCCCATCCTGCCCCTCTGTTATCGAAAGGAGGATCATCCGTATATGTCATTTTTGACAGAAAGCAATGAAAAAATGGACTCAAATAAAGGTTTTCCGTTCAGATTCAGGAGGTGAATATATCTCCGCTGCCTTCCGAACTCTGCTTGCTTCAACTCATTTCACTTACAAAGCGGTTTCCCAACGATTCCGCCCCCACACTCCTCAGCAGAATTGAGTTGCCGAGCGGAAGCATCGCCATATATTGGAGACAGCTCGCTCTCTCTTGCTCTCAGCTTCTGTCCCTAGTCAATTTAGGGCTGAAGCTGTTCTGACTGCCGTATATTTTTGGAACCTAATACCTTCCTCTGTCATCTCTGGTCTCTCTCTTTTTGAGATAATATTTTCTACCCCGCCTGACTATGAAGAGCTTCGAGTCTATCGGGAGAGGATGTGGTGGTAACCCCACGCAGCTTCGTCTAGAGCCGGGCGTCCAGCCGTGTAGGAAGACTCACCCTAGCCACTATAGCGACCCCACCCCCAACTCTAGCTGAGAAGCACCCTCCATCCACTTCCCCTTTTCCGTGTGCCCAAAAGCCTGCCCCCCCGGTTTAGGAGCCCCTTTCCGATTCCCTCACCCAATCTCATGAGAAGCAAGCCCAGCAGGCCCTGCCTTAACCTGTCCCCAGACAGCCAGCCCTCACCAGGCTGCTGGCATTGCTAAATGCTCCGCCACGAAGCAAGCTCTCCCGAATACGACAGATGCGGAAGTGGGGAAGCCGGAAGTGGCTAAAGAAGTCGGAGGAAGAAAGTAGTTGGGCAACTGTATGCACGAGGGTACATTAGTCTTCTGGGAATTGGTAACATTGACAGAAAGGGAAAGGGGTAGGAATAAAGTTTTTTAGGTGTAGCTATACTAAAGTAGTCGGCCTAACCTTCGGTTCCCGTAACCAAGTTTTTCTTTCTCACTCCTTATGTACTTTTTCTTACTTCATCCATACTTTTTCTCTTTTTCTGAAGTGTGGGGCAAACGGCGCCCTCTACTTCTAACTAAAGGCGAACAGCCGGCATTGCAAGCAAATAGAGAGCCCCCGCCCTTTTGAGTCGTTGCGAGCCGTAAAGCGTACCGGCAGTTTGAGTCGCGAAAGGGCCGCTTGCTTAATTATATTATAATAAGAATAATAGATATTTTATATTATATATCTATCTATAAACAATAAGAAAATATTTTTTTTTTCCAATTGTTCATTCCTGGGAAGAGGAAGAAGCAGATAGAGCAAAGGCCTCCTCTTTCCGTCCGCTCTTCCCGAAGTGAGCGAATTGCATGTAGAGATCCGTAGGGGCTTATAGTTTAATTGGTTGAAACGTACCGCTCATAACGGTTATATTGTAGGTTCGAGCCCTACTAAGCCTACCACCCCCTTCTCTTCACCCGATACAAGGCAGTCGAAGTCCCCGCCACCCTGCAGATCTCCATCTAGCGACGGCACCTGGAACCACACTGCTGCCGCTGCCCTTCGGGCACGCCTCCTACGCTTACCACTCACCTACGCTCTTGCAGCATGCCCCCTTCTGGCAGGCTTTCGTAATACGCGAAGCTGCTGAGCGATAGCTCTTCGATCGCTATATTCTTGCGATAGGGAAGGCGTGGTTCATCCTCTAAGAGAGAGTAGATGCGAAGGTTCGGATCGAAGATCTTCGCGAGACGGCCCATGAATCTCGAGAATCGAGCGTGGGGCTTGAAGACCCTACCGCATTCCGGCCCCGGGGCCTTCAATTGGTCCTTTCTCTCTCCTCTTTCACCAGTGAGTGGTGAGTTTCCTTTTTCTCTAGGTAGGTACCTCTTGGATTCGGAGTTTGTTCCAAGAGCTGCCACACGTGAGATCCTGATCGTCTTCCTCCCAGTGTTGTTGCCTGCAGGGGGAAGGAAGGAAAGTGGGGTGTGGCGATCCGATCCCAGTTGATTGATCTCGACTTTACCAGCTCATGAACGGCATTCGTCAGACTTGAGCAGTAGGTTTCGACTCGGTCAGCTGTCTTGATGAAGATTGACTTCAGCCAAAGAGAGAAAGCCGAAAGAATCTTTCTCAAAAGGGCAGCAAAGGCAAGTCAGCGGCTGAAGAAAAGGTCAACCAATAGACCAAGCGCCAGAATCCCCCGGATTACCTGCAGCAGCCCCGTCAATATTAAGCTTAACCCATCCCTGGGTTTTTCCCATCTGAAAAAGACTTTATCAGTAGTTTGAGGCTTATTATCCTGGACCAAAGCACTGTGCGCTTCCTCAACCATCTTCATAAGAGCTTTTTCAGGATTGATAGGGACAAGGTAAACTATTCTGAGCCTTTTCCTTTCTAATCCGCCATATAAAGTAGAGCCCGGCTGTGAAAGTGATGTTCCACCTTGCACAGAGTTGTGTAAACCAAAGTCCCCTTTGATATTCCAATCTAACCACTCGACTAAGCTTTTCGGGAAAAACTCATTCCAGACTTCTCTCTTGAGAAGGGGCTTCCATAGTTTAGACACCCATTGGCAATCGCGTATAGCATGGATGAGAGTCTCAGTGTGGAAGCCGCAGACTGGACATGAAGCATCATTGGATATATGTCTTCTTACTTTCACCCAATTTGTCAATAAACTCTCATGTCTGATAAGCCAAAGTAGTGCCACCGGCCAGGGCCTTTGCATCTCAAAATATCTCTCCATTTGTGCTTGTCTTCTTTCCTATTTCCCTCTCCTGTAAGTAAGCAGTGCCTAGGCTGATTTTTTTTGTGGTGAAGACCCGGTTTGATTCCAGATCATGACATCGGGCTTATGGTGGCCCTGAACAATGCAAATGCTTTGCAACCTTTTTAAAGTATCTTGTTTGTGACAATTTCTTAGATAGTGTCTCCCAATCCCAATTCCCCTCTTGTTTCCAGTAATCAGCAACTTTCCTCAGCTTTTATTGTGGAAAGAGATTAACTAAGGCCTCGCATGATAGAGGTTCATCTGTAAGCCAACAATCAGTCCAAAAGCGGACATCTTCACCATTACCAATACGCCAAAAGAGTCCCAACTTTAGAAGTTCACTGCCTTTGTTGTATATGCTTTTCCAAGTGTGAGAAGAGTTAGCTTTGATGGGATCAAAGATAGATCTATCAGCATTAAGATACTTACTACTCAAAACTCTTGACCATAGAGCACTTTTGTCCTTCAAGAGCCTCCAGCGGAGTTTAGCAAGCATTGCTTTCTTAGTCTCAGAGGTATTTTTTATCCCCACCCTGATCCTTAGCTTAGGTAAGCGCACCCTGTCCCATGCCACTGCGTGAATTTTCCTTTTTTCCTCAGTATCCCCCCACAGGAAAGCACTTTTTTATTTCTCAATAGTAGCGATTGACTGGTAACTTTAAAGTATGCATACCATAGTTGGGGAGGGCAGATGTAACTGACTTCACAAGAGTGGTGAAGGCAGCAAATGAGAGGCACTTTGTTTTCGATCCTGTTAATCTTGAGTGGACTTTATCAAGAATGAATTGGTAAGTGGCCTTGGAGATTCTGTTATGAAGGAGTGGCATTCCCATATACTTTCCCCAGGTCGTTGGTGAGAGGAATATGAGTCATCAAGCTTAAGCCCTTAGCTCTTCCACTAGGGACGCTCTTAGATACAAATTGTTTAGATTTACTGAGTGACTCTTTGTCCTGCCGGCCAGACAAGGATGGAGTCGCCACCTAAGATTGAGTGTGGAAAAAAACCTTATGATTTTTTGTTTGAAAAATGATATTAGGAGTGAGTCCAACTAATCTGTTTTAACCAAAGGCTAGGTCCGGGGGTTCAATTACGCTACAGGGAAGGGAAAACTTCGCGCTAGAAAAACAATACTCGTAGGGGCAATTCCCGCTTAGGTAGATCTACTTTTGATATATACTCAAAAAACCAAATGAAATGAGCTTGAAAGCAGGAATGAAAGCTAAGAAAGGTCCCCTTCTCGGGATAGGTGGGCTCATCCTGACTATGGTTCACCGGGATATTCTCTCTATCTATTCTATGGTGTATGACCAAGGTATCCTATGACTACCACTTGAACGAGTCAATCGGAGGCAGTATAAACTGCGGACATCTTTTGAATTTAAATAGAAAATGCCAGATCTTCGACTAAGGATAAGGATCTTTTTTGAAAAAAGGCTTCGGGAAACCAGCTTTGACAGTGATCGGAGGCCCTCAGAACAGATCTCTCACTGGCATACCGAAAAGCACAAAAAAAAGAACTCATCCGAAGCGGCCGGTTCTCCCCTTTCTCGGTAGGGAACAATCCGGCCCGACATCCAGAAGTGTGTTGATGTTCGGACATTTGACCGAAGCCTTTGCGCGTAGAATTTCCATATATTGAGATGGATGAAGGGCTTCCGGCAAAGCACCAGGGGGTAGCTCCCGCACCCATTCCTGTACACATACACATGTCGGCCTAGGTAGCTGTGTCACGCTAAGTAACTGATAGATTCTCTCTCCATGCCTCCCTATGGTGTCTCTTTGGCAAAGAGGTTTGTTTTTTCCGGTAGTCAGTACTTGGGATCTTAGTTCTACATGATGCCGGAATTGGATAGAATATTCCGGATTTTAAAATGACAACTGGCGCAAGTCTGTACTGTAAAGATGATTGAAGCTTTCGTGAGTGGTTATGCCGGATCTCTCATCCCGTTCATAGAGGAATCATTCTCCGAATCTTTCACCATTGTGACTTCCCTTGAGAAGGGGGATTCCCACTTCCATAGTTGCAGGCATAGCTATCAGGTACTGCCCGGTTCTCTTCTACCCTATCCACACCGCCCATCTATGCTGATCGAGAGCCCGACCCATGGTGTGCTAGTTCCAGGAGCTAATGACTAAAAAAAAAAAATTGGACAGAGTACAAAGGGCCCCTTCTAGGAAAGGTCATGGTCCTGACAGACAACACAACGGATCGGTTACCCGAAGTGAAACTTTCCCGTAACGGGAAATCGTAGCCAAAGTCTGATCTCAGTCAGCAAAGCACGAACGGCTGCATTTTTCTTTTTCCTTCTATCAGATTTCCTCGATTCATGGTTAAAAATAGCTCTCTTTGCGCTAACTAAGCCAATACCATCTTCTTTCAAAGGATTTCTCAAAGAGAACCAACCAGGGCAAGTCATAGATCTTCCTCTGCGTATGGGTTCGGTCCTCCAAGGCCTGTGAGAGCTCTCTTCGCTAATGTAGGAGTCCCGCCTGACGGAACCACATATCATGGGAGTCTTCTCCACTACTGAGACTACCTAAGCTAATCCACTACCCTTATAATTTCTAGCCGCAGCTGCTCTTGCGCCATCCTTTTGTGGTTTTTAAGGAACCAACCCCCAAAAAAAGTCCTCGGGATTCTTTTTAGCATCAAGCCTACCCTCACATGCAGGGGATTCGATAACCCGGTATTCTTCCTCCTCATGGACAAAATCGGATGCTTAAGCCAATAAGGTTGCACCTCTGTCTACCCTCTTATTTTACTATGCATATGGATCTGGGGTAGTGCTAACTAATCCTTATTGTTCTAACTCTTCTCTTTCTCTCTGCTTTGACTATGGGGATACCATGCCCATTACGGGATACGATGTGTCAAAGAGCGGATGCTGTCCATCTTCGGAGGAAGGATTTGCTGCTAAGACCAGATAAGCATTCAGTTATTTTGCATTCGATTCCTATTCTTTTACTATTTTCGAGTACATTAACCTTGCAGAAGCTCTTTGTCCACTTGCTTGAAGTTGAAGCTCTGTTCCCGTGTCGATCTAGGGCAATAAGTTCCTTAACAACCGTCGCAAACAGTCTTGCTAAGACCGGCGGATATGCCGAATCTGAGCTGAGATAGGTATCGTCTAAGCCCTTCTGCGGATTCTCAAGCAAGAGCAAAGAGAACAGAGGATTGCCCACTAACACTAAGAGCCCATCATTTACCCGAACGAGATTGGACAGTTGTTCTATCTGCTCTCGAATCGGATTCTGTTAAAATAGGCGAAATGGCCCTTCCCCTCTTCGAATCTGAGATAATAGTTACCTTTCTAACTGCGCATTCTTCCTCTCTTACTTTCCCTTTCGTGGGTAAGTAGATAATCGGTCCCTTCCCTGGCCCCGCAACCAAGAGTCACTCGTCGAAAGCTTAATTGACCTGGCTTGCTTCGCATAGGCTACACAAGCTCGGGAAGAAAGAGTTCCACATCTCCCTCTTCTAATTGATATTTTCTATTTCAACAAGAGGAATTCCTCGCCGAATGGAATGTAGCAACTAACTACTAGCTTAGTGAGCGGATCTAACTCTTTGTTGGGTAACTACAATGGAAGGAAGAGAGAGAGCCTTGGTACGAAATACCGGAGGATTCTAAAGTACCCTAAGGCACTAAGACGAATTCCTTCTATTGGCCCTATAGGTTCTAGAGACAAGGAAATGGGGCATTCTCCCTCAACAGCGCATTCAATAGCAGTTGTCCTTTCTTATACTATTACTGCTCGTACAAAAACAATGCCTTGAGGAATCTGCGCATCGATACTAACATATGAGACTAGTGCCTTTGACCTTTTTCGAGATTTAGATTAACCTCATTTAGTATAAGCTTACTCTAACCACCTGTGATCCATCCATAAAATAGATATATATATAATTTATATTAATAGGAACTCAAAACAAGTACATGCTCGAGCATCATTTTCCGCATAATAGGGTTATCTAACCCAAACTTGATTTTGGTAACTACATAGACTACCACATATAGCTTCAAAAGCATTATGCTAACTACATTATTTATTTCGAAACATGAAAGGTGACTTAACTACTTTTTGTTAATTTCTTCTAGTCTCCCAGGCGACCGAGTGCTCCATGAACAATGAGCGCTTGCTGCTCCGCCCGCAGCGCTTGCTGCCTCTCCTCCAAACCCTCTATGCGCTCTCTGGTAGCGCGAATGCGCGCTTCTTTCCTTGCAGGATCCATTGTTCTAACACTTCT